TATTTCTAAAGTGAGTACTAAAGTACCGTATTCTATTTCCTCCATTATCATCAATTTGATATGTATCTTTTGAAAAAAAGGAAACCTTATTATTCATTGTTGATAAAAGTAAATTTCTATTGACTGCTTTTGGCACCCTTTTTCCCCATAAAGATATTGAATAGAAAGAACTATTTTTAGTGCTACTGTAATTTTGAAAATGAATGCGCAAATGTCCATCAAAGGTAAGTAAATACATTCGAAACATATAAAATGCGGTTAATCCCGCCGTAAAGGAAGCTATTATTGCGAAAGTTGGTGAATACAACCAACTATCATTAAGAATTTCATCTTTGGACCAAAAACAAGCAAGAGGCGGAATACCACAAAGGGAGAGTGTACCTAATAAAAAGGTAATTCTTGTAATTGGAACATATTTTGTTAAACCACCCATAAGAACCATATTTTGACTTTTATCTGGTGAATATCCAACAATGGGTTCCATTGAATGAATAATTGATCCAGATCCCAAAAACAATAAAGCTTTCGAATAGGCATGAGTGATCAAATGGAATAAAGCGGCTCGATAAGAACCTATACCCAGAGCTAACATAATATAACCCAATTGAGACATTGTCGAGTAAGCTAAACTTCTTTTAATGTCTCTTTGAGCAAGAGCCAAAGTAGCTCCTAATAGTACTGTTATTACGCCTATTGAAGAAATGATATTCATTATGGAAGGTATAACTATGAAAAGAGGAAGAAGCCGAGCTACAAGAAAAATTCCCGCTGCTACCATAGTAGCAGCATGTATAAGAGCAGAAATGGGAGTGGGTCCTTCCATAGCATCAGGTAACCATATGTGAAGGGGGAATTGTGCGGATTTAGCAACTGCACCAACGAATAAAAAAGAAGCACACAGAGTAGCAAATAAGGGATTTACTCCATTATGATGAACCAAGTTATTAACTATTTCGAACAAATCCCGAAATTCTAAACTACCAGTTATCCAATAAAGTCCTAAAATTCCTAATAATAAACCAAAATCCCCTATACGATTGGTTACAAAAGCTTTTTGGCAAGCACTTGCCGCACTCGGTCGTGTGAACCAAAAACCTATTAATAAATAGGAACACATGCCTACAAGTTCCCAAAAAATATAAATTTGTATCAAATTGGAACTAGTAACTAATCCTAACATAGAACTATTGAAAAAACTCATATAGGCAAAAAATCTCAAATATCCTTGATCGTGAGACATATAATTGTCACTATAAATAAGAACCATGATTCCAACAGTAGTAATTAATATTGACATAATAGAAGTAAGTGGATCGATCAAATGTCCGAATTCTAAAGAAAAATCATTATTGACAGTCCAAGACCATAGATATTGATAGATAAAATTTCCATTTATTTGCTGAATAGATAGATTGGCCGAAAATGCCATAGCTATACTTAGCATCAAAACACTCGGAAAAGCCCACATACGACGAATATTTTTTGTTGCTGTCGGAATAAGCAGAAGTCCAAATCCTATTAACATAGTAACTGGAAATGGAAGAAAGGGTATTATCCATGCATATTTATATGTATGTTCCATAAAAAAACAAATTTTCATTTTTTTTTCTTATAAATTAATTGTTTCCGATTCATCAATTCTTATCGCTTTCGAAAGGAACAATAAAAAAATCAAAAAGATATGAAAAACTCAACTATTTTGATTTTTCATTATTCTGACTTTTCTCAGATATTGGAAATATTCAAAAGTTCCAATTCAAATGATATGACCAAATAGCTAGAAAAGAGTAATTACTTAGTTATTAACTTTAACTAACGAATTAACTAAAGAAAGATAGTTAATAAAATAAAAAAATGGGAAATATGAGATTTCGAATCATTCTACGACTATACTACCATCTTATTCTAGCAATATGTAATCATATCATATACTATAGTATAGTAAGTAAAAACAATCATACCAAAACAGTAGAATATAAATCATAGTATGCCTCAATAAATCGACTCAAAAAAAAGACCTAGTTATTCTAGTGATTTTATTTGTAGTAATTACCTAACCCATTGCTGAACTCATTAATTGGATTCCAATCCAATAAGAAAGTATCAAAAATATTATAATACTCTTTATTTCGTATAGAAGTGAAAAAAAAATAACTAAAAATTGAGGTTCTCCTTCTTAGGTAATAGAATGTCTTGTTTAACATATTAACCACTAATTGTAGTTTAAGTTTGAATTTAAATTATAGACACGGCAATATGAGCTTATTCAATTCCAAACTAATAGTCATAAAAATGCCTTTTTGAATTTCCCCCCCCCTTTTCCTCTATTTTTTGCCTAGTGTGTTAATATGTGACATTGTTATATATGTAACATGCATATCATACATATATTTATATATAAATATATAAATAATATATTTGTATTGTATGTTATGAAAATACTATTATCGACGAAATTAAGTTAAGTATAGAAAATGACTAAAAAGAACGATCTATTTTGAGCAATACATGTCTTTCACATACAACAATAAAAATTAGTAATTCTTTTTTTTTTGAATGGCAGTTCCAAAAAAACGTACTTCTATATCAAAAAAACGTATTCGTAGAAATATTTGGAAGAAAAAAGGATATTTAGCTGCAATAAAAGCTTTTTCTTTAGCAAAGTCAGTTTCTACTGGAGATTCAAAAAGTTTTTTTGTGCGACAAACAAATAAGAAAATCTTGGAATAATCGGAATTTCCATGGCCAGAAAAATTCCCAATTTTGGAATATGAATAATTCCCTTTAACTAAATGTATTGATGTATTGAACTCAATACAATATTAGTTAGAACTAGCTGCTATGATATGTAGAATAAGAATTTCTCTATCTGTCGGTTCTAAGTATCATTATTTTTTTTTTTTTCATTCTATTTTTTATTAGAATCTATTTATTAATTCGTGAGATGTTTTTTTCCTATTCATTTTCTTTTCACAATGGAAAAATCTTTGTTCATTCTATTTTTCCGTTGTGAAAAGAAAATTGTGATGGATGCGGAAACTCTTTTGTTTTATTATATGCCTAACTCAAGACCAAGTTGGTTTCATAAATATTATCATAATTTTATTTAGAAATTATGTACACAACAAACAACAAAAAGTATTATATTTATTTTATATTATATTTATATTTATTTTATATTATATATTTAAATTAATTAATTAATACTTAATGATACTAAGAAAAGTATCAAAATTGTTAGAAAAATTACTTAAATTTAGTAATTGAATTGTGATACATATGAAATCCTATTTATTTTTTTTTTATTCGTTTAGAAAAAAAATATCTTTGACAATTTGTTTTTCATTTATCTGATTTCGTGGATTCAATTCAAAATAAATAATAAAAAATATAAAAAGAGGACAATTCACAATTCTTAGTTTCTGTTTCGACTGAAAACAAAATTTTTATTTCAAGTTATAAGTGTTCCGGGAGAACTTAATATACAGATAGTACGTAAAAGTGGATTTTTAAAACTGAACCTACGATGATACTAACCTAAGTCAAATTTATTGAAAATTCAAAGATGAATTTTAAAGAGCTCTTATTTATCAGTTCTAATATTTCCTAAACTATATTGAATCCTTGAATCTATATCTAGACGATTCAACATGAATTGACTATTATTATTTCAAGTAAGCCGCTATGGTGAAATCGGTAGACACGCTGCTCTTAGGAAGCAGTGCTAGAGCATCTCGGTTCGAGTCCGAGTGGCGGCATACTGTAAAAAAGATACAATGGATCCTATAATGTATTTAATTCCCGATTTCCATTCTGTAATGGGACCTTTTTTATGTATGATATTTGTGACTTTAGAACATATATTAACTCATCTCTCTTTTTCGATCATTTCAATTGTGATTACGATTCATTTGATGACCCTATTAGTACACGAAATCATAGGGTTGCGTGATTCGTCGGAAAAAGGAATGATAGTTACTTTTTTTTCTATAACAGGATTATTAGTTACTCGTTGGATTTCTTCGAGACATTTTCCATTAAGTAATTTATACGAGTCTTTAATCTTCCTTTCGTGGAGTTTTTCCATTATTCATCTAATTTCCAAGATATGGAATCATAAAAATGATTTAAGCGCAATTACCGCCCCAAGTGCCATTTTTACCCAAGGTTTCGCCACATCGGGTCTTTCAAGTGAAATGCATCAATCGTCAAGATTAGTACCTGCTCTACAATCTCAGTGGTTAATGATGCACGTAAGTATGATGTTATTGAGCTATGCAGCTCTTTTATGTGGGTCACTATTATCAGTCGCTTTTCTAGTCATTACATTTCGTAAAAACATCAATATTTTTTGTCAAAGAAAAATTTTATTAATTAAGATTAAGTCATTTTTCTTTGACAAAATCGAATACTTGAACAAAAAAAAAAATGTTTTTAAACACACCTCTTTTGTTCCATTTCGAAATTATTACAAATTTCAATTAACTCAGCGTTTGGATTATTGGAGTTATCGTGTCATTAGTTTAGGGTTTACCTTTTTAACCATAGGTATTCTTTCTGGAGCAGTATGGGCTAACGAGGCATGGGGATCTTATTGGAATTGGGACCCCAAAGAAACTTGGGCATTTATTACTTGGACCATATTCGCGATTTATTCACATACTAGAACAAATCAAAGTTTGCAAGGTACGAATTCGTCACTTGTAGCGTCTATAGGATTTCTTATAATTTGGATATGCTATTTTGGGATCAATCTATTAGGAATAGGTCTACATAGTTATGGTTCATTCACATTAACATCTAATTGAATAAATTCCATGAGGGATACATAAGAGCGTCGTACTATACGTAACGGAAAGTTTTTGAAGGTTTTTGAGAACCATTTGAATCAAGGAATCATTCAAATGGTTCTCAAAAACTCGGAATATATCTTATTATAATTCTAATTCACCTTATTTTTTTGTGTTGTACAGCTCAAAAATCTTCAAATTAAAAATTCTAAGACTTTGTTTTCTATCTAATTAATGAAAACTATCTATGAAAATAATTAGATAGGATAGCTTGTACCTTGTCAACTGATAGCGAAAGAACAAAATCAGGATAAATACCAATCCCTATTACGGGTAAAAAGATACAGATTGAAACAAATAGTTCTCGTGGTCCAGAATCCACAAAATTGGAGTTTGGAACATTGAATAGTTTATATCCATAAAACATCTGACGTAACATAGATAATAAATAAATAGGAGTTAATATCATTCCAATTGCCATTACAAAGATAATTAGTATTTTGGGCATTAAAAGATATTTTGGACTGGTAATTATTCCAAAAAATACTACTAATTCTGCAACAAAACCACTCATTCCTGGCAATGCAAGAGAAGCCATCGAGAAACTACTAAACATGGTAAATATTTTTGGCATTGGGATGGATATCCCCCCCATTTCGTCGAGATAAACAAGACGTATTCTATCACAACTCGTTCCTACCAAGAAAAAAAGTGCAGCACCAATAAATCCATGAGAGAGTATTTGTAAAACGGCTCCGTTGAGCCCCATGTCGGTTATAGAACCAATTCCTATAATTATGAAACCCATGTGAGATACAGAGGAATAGGCTATTCTCTTTTTTAAATTGCGTTGACCAAGAGAGGTTGAAGCTGCATAGATTATTTGTATTGTCCCTATTATCACCAACCAGGGAGAAAATATAGAGTGGGCGTGCGGTAATAATTCCATATTGATCCGAATCAATCCATATGCCCCCATTTTTAATAAGATTCCCGCTAGAAGCATACATGTACTGTAATGTGCTTCCCCATGGGTATCTGGTAGCCATGTATGTAGGGGTATAATCGGCGATTTGACAGCATAAGCAATAAGGAAGCCTAAATATAATATTATTTCTAATGTCACAGGATATGACTGATTAGCTAATCTTTCAAAATCCAATATCGGTTCATTGGAACCATATAAACCCATACCTAGAACTCCTATTAAGAGGAAAATGGAACCCCCCGCAGTGTACAAAATAAACTTTGTAGCTGAGTACAAACGTTTCTTTCCTCCCCACATGGATAAAAGTAAGTAAACAGGAATTAATTCTAACTCCCACATGAGAAAAAAAAGTAAAAGGTCTCGAGAAGAAAATAATCCTATTTGACCACTGTACATTGCTAACATCAGGAAATAGAACAATCGCGAATTTCGAGTAACAGGCCAAGCTGCTAAAGTGGCTAAAGTAGTGATAAATCCTGTCAGTAAAATAGGTCCTATGGAAAGTCCATCGATTCCCAGTCTCCAGTGAAAATCAAAAATATTTATCCATTTAAAATCCTCCTCCAATTGAATTAATGGATCATCCAATTGGAAATGATAACAGAACACATAGGTTGTTAGAAGGAGTTCTAATAAGCATATACATATAGTATACCACCTAAATACCTTATTCCCCCTATGAGGAAGAAAGAAAATTGAAGAACCCGCGAATATCGGCAAAACTACAAGTAGTGTTAACCAAGGGAAATAACTCGTGATAAAGACAAGATGCATTTTGACCAAAAAACCCGTGCTCGGAATAATATATTTTCTCGAGTACGGGTTTTTGTCGGTAAAAAGGAATCAAATGATTCAAGTGGAATTTTTTATAACGTATCAATAAGATAGACCCATGCTGCGAGTTGTTTCATGCCATAAATAAACGCGGACACTCAAAAAATCTGTTGGACAAGCGGATTCACATCTCTTACAACCTACACAGTCCTCGGTTCTTGGCGCGGAAGCAATTTGCTTAGCTTTACATCCGTCCCAAGGTATCATTTCCAATACATCTGTGGGGCAGGCTCGTACACATTGAGTACACCCTATACATGTATCATAAATTTTTACTGAATGTGACATTGGGTCTATAAATTCCAGTTTTGAACATAAAAAATTTTCGATCTGGTAAAGTAAAATCAGGAGGAAATGAATTATATATTTATTATTTATATTGTATTGTAGACACCAGACGAATCAATGGTTTATCAAAAAAATCTAATGTTAAAAAGCAATATATTTCTAAATCTGTTCATGAGAAAGGACCAAGAGACTTTGATTTCCATTTCAACAACCATGATTATACAAGTCACACATATGACTTCACATTGACATTGGCCAACGGATCATCACTATTTCAATAGTAATATAAAAATATATTACTATACATATTAGTATAAAAAAAAAGAATAAAAAATGAAATAATTTATATCTATATTTTATTTATATTATTTTATTATTTATGTCTTTATTTATATTTATATGATAGTTATGACTAATTATTCAACAAATTTGATTGATTGATACGAGTTGATTTTCTGTTACGATAAATCGACGAAACAATAGCTAGACCAATAGCTGCTTCCGCAGCCGCAATGGCTATAACAAAGATTGAGAAAATGTCTCCTTTTAATTGGCGACTATCAAATATATTAGAAAATGTTACGAGATTTATATTAACCGAATTTAGTATAAGCTCAAGACACATAAGTGCTCTAACCATGTTTCGACTTGTGATCAATCCATAGATACCGATAGAAAATAAGTAGACGCTCAAAAAAAGTATATGTTCAAACATCATTGGCTAACTCCTCATGAATCTTGATTCATTTCAATATGAACAACAATTCAACCGATTTGATTGACCAGAATCGAGTAATTACAGAAAAAAGAGGGTATCCGCAGTAGATTAAATTTAAAACTTTCCCCTTTTCATTGGATTTCGAATTTCTAATAATTGTATTAATTCTAAGTATTTCTTATTGACGAGCCATAGTAATTGCACCTATCAAAGAAACTAAAAGAATTATAGAAATGAGTTCAAACGGAAGATAAAAATCTGTTGATAAATGAATTCCAATTTGTTGAACGTTACTAATAAGGTCCTGTTCTATAATCTGATTTGATCTTGTAGTCCAAATAATTCCGTACCATGACGTATCTAAGATAGTAGTAATTAGTGAAAAAAGAATACTTATACAAACCAGTGAAGTGACTCCATCTCCAACAGTCCAAAAATAGGAATCGTTCGAATATTCTGAACCATTCATGAACATAACAGCAAATATGATTAAGACATTTATGGCTCCTACATAAATAAGGAGCTGTGCGGCAGCTACAAAATAGGAGTTTGATAGAATATAGAATAAGGATATACAAACAAGAACCAATCCCAACGAAAAGGCAGAATAAATTGGATTGGTAAATAATACTACCCCTAGACCTCCTAATATAAGAACTGATCCCAGAAATACTACAAGTATATCGTGTATTGGTCCAGGTAAATCCATTATGTATAACAGATAAATAAGTCGAAATATTTCATGACCTTACTAAATAGTCCAGGAAAGAAAAGGGTGTTACCTTTATTTTTTTTCTTGTATATGATGGGTTCCTAATTGAATTCAATCTTAATATGGATTAATGTAGATATGGATAAAGTTATTAAAGTTATTGGCCAATCCTACTTTCTTTTTTATCTATTTTCTATTTTTATCTAAAAGAAAAAAGAAAAGAATAGTTGGAATTTTCTATTTTAAAATCATCACTAAACCATATTCTCAGTTTAAAACAAAGAGTGATTCTCAACAATCAATAGGTATTATTTGTAATTTCTGACCAACAAAAAAAGGGCTTGGATCCTATCCTTTATATCAAAAGGAAATCTTAGTAATCAGTAACCGTTTTTGAATCAAAGGGGTTATCCTTGTCTATTTTGATTTGAGTCGAATTTATAACTGTTTGAATTGTGTAATCTCCAATTACTGGCATTGGTAACCGACCTAAAGCAATTTGATTATAATTCAATTCGTGACGATCATAAGTAGAAAGTTCATATTCTTCAGTCATTGATAAACAGTTTGTTGGACAATACTCGACACAGTTACCACAAAATATACAGACCCCAAAATCAATACTATAATTAAGCAATTGTTTCTTTTTAATATTTTTTTCAAATTTCCAATCAACAACGGGTAGATCTATGGGACATACACGAACACATACTTCACAAGCAATACATTTATCAAATTCAAAGTGGATTCGACCACGGAAACGCTCCGATGTGATCGATTTTTCATAAGGATATTGAATAGTTACAGGTAAACGATTTGTATGGGATAAGGTAATTATGAAACTTTGACCAATGTACCTTGCTGCTCGTATTGTTTGTTGACCATAATTTATGAACCCGGTCACCATAGGGAACATATTGTGGATCTCCGTGAATAAATTGATGTTTCTTTCTCTTGTTTGAGATCGATTATGAATCTAGAATATCGTTATCTTATTCTATTATTTATAGTATTTATAGTATTTATAGTGAAACAAGTTGGGAAGAAGTTGTCAATAATAGATTACCCAGGGAAATAGGTAAAAGAAATTTCCATCCAAGATTTAATAACTGGTCCATTCTCATTCTAGGTAACGTCCATCTTGCTGCGATAGGAATAAACAGAAACAAATAAGCTTTAGCTAATGTAATAAATATCCCAATTGTCGTTCCAAAGACTCCATCCATTTGATTTATTCCGAAAAGTTCAGGAATAGATATATACGGAATAGAGAAATTCCACCCACCTAAGTAAAGAACTGTTATAAATAATGAAGAAACTAATAAATTTAGGTAAGAAGCAAGGTAAAATAAAGCGTATTTGATACCTGAATATTCTGTTTGATAACCTGCTACTAATTCTTCCTCTGCTTCTGGTAAATCAAAGGGTAATCTTTCACATTCTGCTAGAGAAGAAATTATAAAAACAACAAACCCGATAGGCTGACGCCACAGATTCCACCCCCAAAATCCATATTTTGACTGCGCCTCAACTATATCAACTGTACTTAAACTGTTAGATAATCATAGTCGATAATAACATCACTGCTCGCATCGCTATTTCAAAACCGTACATGAGACCCCGGCTTCATACGGCTCCTCTATGGCCGCAAATAAATGTAAGGACTTGCTCGATATTATCTCCTTCCTTATTTGGATGGTAAATATACATCGGGAAGCAAAAAATTAGACCAATGAAATTCCGTCTGCTCAAATATAAAAGGTGCTTCCGAATTGATCTTATCCATTACAATTTGAATTTCTCTTTGTTTGGTAATAACTTAATCTTTTAATAAAATACTCGTTATATCAATAACTATAAAGAAAGAATTGGGTATTAATTCAAAATTCATGATAAGAATTCTATATGTTATGTATAGATATGGATGGGGAAAATAAAAAAGAAAAATCTTTTGTATTATTATTTATTCATTTTTCTCATTTTATTTTTGAATTCTATTTCTTTTGTTCCTGTTCTTCTTTCTCAGAGGGGGGGGGTACTTTGAAAAAAAATAAAGGATTAATTCGTTTTTGATAGTCATTTCTTTAATCAGTGAATAGGAGCGTACTCTAGATCGGAATCGTGGGGAAGTACTGCTTGGTCATTTCTACCAACTTAAAGTCCCCATTATGATTCGTTTTATCCAAAGTTTTATATAAAAATACCGTTTTTTGATACCTTATATTATCTCCATTACTAATCTTTTGTGTACCTTGGTGTTCCTAACTGTTCACTGATTTTTGATTGATCCCCCGTATGGTAATACATATAAAAAAGTAGTGGAACCCCCATACGTTGATCTTTTGTACCCGCTTCAAGATATGAGAATTAGTCAAAGAATCTTAATCTTGGAGTAAACAGTTTATATACCGCTTATGTTTATATTCTTGTACATAGGGAATGAGATTTTCTCTTCTTACTGCAAATTTCTAAGCAGTTTGATTTTACTCATATAACTATCTAGTTTAACTCATCAACCCTAATGATGAATAAAAAATGAAAATATCCATTCAATATATTCAACCTCTTTACTTTATTTCTAGAGAGAAGGGAAAAGAATCATGTTCCAACGAATCACACGTAGAGATATTGATAATACACATAGGGTTAATGGTATTTCATAACTAATAGATTGAGCAGCAGCCCGTAGACCACCTAAAAAGGAATATTTATTGTTCGATCCATATCCTGACATAAGAAGTCCAATAGGAGCAATACTTGAAATGGAGATCCATAAAAAAACACCTATACTGAGATCGGCTAAAATAAGGCGATATCCAAAAGGAATTACTAAATAACTTAGTAGAACTGATATGACCGCTATAGACGGTCCCACGCTAAACAAACGAATATCTCCTCTAGATGGAAGTAGGTCCTCTTTAAAAAGTAATTTGGTCCCATCTGCTAGAGCTTGAAGAATCCCCAACGGACCGGCATATTCAGGCCCAATACGTTGTTGTATTGCTGCGGATATTTCTCTTTCTAACCACACAATTACTAGGACCCCTATTGTGATTCCTAATAGAAGGGTGAAAATGGGAACAAAGACCCATATGAGTCCATAAACTTCTTTTAAGGATTCCAATCTAGAAAAAGAATTGATAGCTTGTACTTCTACTTCTGTCGTATCAATTATCATTTCAACGATCAACTTCTCCCATAATGATATCTATACTACCTAGTATCGTCATGATATCGGCCAATTTCATTCTTTTAACTAATTGAGGGAGAATTTGCAAATTGATAAAACCAGGTGGGCGAATTTTCCATCTCCAGGGGAAAACACTACTATCTCCTATCAAATAAATTCCTAATTCTCCTTTTGGGGCTTCTACTCTTACATAAAGTTCTTGTTTCGACAATTCAAAATTGGGTGAAAGTTTTTTAGTAATAAATCTATATTCAAAATTAGTCCATTCGGAATTTTTTGTTCTATCAAAGCGCCGGACTTCTAAATTTTCATAGGGTCCCCCAGGAATTCCTTCTAGAGCCTGTTGAATAATTTTTATAGATTCCTTCATTTCACCGATTCGGACTAAATAACGAGCTAGTGAATCTCCTTCTTTTTGCCATTGGACTTCCCAATCGAATTTATTGTAACACTCATAACTATCAACTTTACGAAGATCCCACTGTATTCCAGAAGCACGTAACATCGGCCCTGATAAACCCCAATTTATTGCTTCTTCTCCACCAATAATGCCCACTCCTTCAACTCGTTCCAAAAAAATGGGATTCCGTGTAATAAGTTTTTGATATTCAGCAATTCCTGTTAAAGAATAATCACAGAAATCCAAACATTTATCTATCCAGCCATAAGGCAGATCAGCAGCAACCCCCCCAATACGGAAATAATTATGCATCATTCGCATACCCGTAGCAGATTCGAATAGATCATATAACAATTCCCTTTCTCTGAAAATATAGAAAAAGGGAGTCTGTGCGCCGATATCCGCCATAAAGGGCCCAAGCCATAATAAATGAGAAGCTATACGACTCAATTCCAGCATAATGACTCTAATGTAACTGGCTCTTTTAGGTACTTGAACACTTTCCAGTCGTTCTGGTGCATTTACTGTTATTGCTTCTGTGAACATAGTGGCTAAATAATCCCACCGTGTTACATAAGGCAAATATTGTATAATTGTTCGATTTTCTGCTATTTTTTCCATCCCTCTGTGTAAATAACCCAATACGGGTTCACAGTCAATAACATCTTCACCATCAAGAGTAACGATCAGTCGAAGAACACCATGCATTGATGGGTGATGAGGACCCATATTAACTATCATGAGATCTTTTCTTGTAGCCGGTACAGTCATATCTTTTCTTCCTTAATTCATTATTCCATGAATTTATCAAACGAAGTTCATCAAAATGAAAAATTTAATAACTACTAATAACTAAAGAAAAAAATTCAAACCAACCTTAAAATTAACGAGTTTTTGACTCCCGAATACCTAATTGACCAATTAATTTCTTATAACGTACTCTATTTTTCTTTGACAAATAATCCAGTAGCCGCTGACGTTTTCCCAGAATTTTCCGTAGGCCCCTTTGTGATAAAAAATCTCTTTTATGTAATTCCAAATGTGAAGTGAGTCTCCGTATCTTATCCGTAAAACTGAATACTTGAAATTCAACAGATCCGCAGTTTTTTTCTTTTTCTTGTCGAATAGCTAAGATGAATGAATTTTTGACCATAAAAAACCAATTTTTCTATTTTTTTCTTTTCCGTGGATTTTACCGATCAGGAAAAATAATAATTATTATTATACCAGTTAGTTCCAGTTATTTGAATCTAGTACAAAAAAATGTTGATTTCTTCATATACACTACTTTAAATTTATATTCATTTTCTAATTTATATTAATTTTATCCAAATTTATCCAAATCAAATTACTAATTTGATTTGGATAAAAAGGGATGATACATTTATCAGAATGTAACATGGTGTATGTGTATATCTTTCGGTTTTTATCCACCGAATATGGCATGCGATAGATATATAGGAAATATACTATTAACTAATTCTGAATCGTGGATACATATGTATTCTTGACATACTGAAATGACTACCGTTATTGGTATCAAACCAATAACGATTCATACAAGCTAAATCTTCTAATCGATAATTGGGCCAAAGAAACGATTTGAATTTAATGAATTTATTTGCATCTGTATTAAGATGCTTTTCCCCGTTTAAAAATTGTCCCCAGTTTTTTATGTTGTTTTGATTGCAAAATAGTGGATTTTGATTCACAACATTCCAATTCCGGGAATTGAAACAAATTAAAATTCGAAATTCTCTACGACGTCTGGGAGATAGAATATTTTCAGGAACAAGGAAATCAAAATTATTTCTGTTTCTATTCACAAGCATATTGCTGTGTTGTGCAATGGATCCATCAAAATTCTTTTTTTCAATATATCCACTTTTTATTATGCATTTTCCATTAGTTTGGCGCTTATTCTTATCAACCAATGAAATACCTATGGTTTGATATATAATAGATTTTCCATCCTTTTTCATAGATAGACGAATTGGTTCGATAATAAATATTCCTCTTTTTATCAATTCCGTAAGAGTTAGGTCTTTCTGAATCAACATTACATCCAGATGCATCTCTCCTCTTTGAATTGAGGATATAGCAATTTCTCTTGGATCTATCAGTCTAAGTAGGAGACAATATACCTTGATATTATTGATCATTCTTTGATTCAAGGAATCATCCCATCTTAATTGAAAAAGAAAATATTTTTTCAGGAAGAAATCCAGTTCTGCTTCTTTCTTGCTCTTGAATTGTTTTTTCTTTCTACCTTTTTTAATGTCTGCTCCCGTGTCATCTTCTTCAAGATTTTTCTTTTTGTTTTGTTTTCGTAGATCTGATACAAAATCTCCTTGACCTTGTTGTTTGTTTTTTTTTTGGTTGGAATTTTCTAATTCAAGATATTCTTTTTGATTAGCTAATATAGAAAGATTTTTTTTTTTATTTACATCGATCTTTTCATTTTGACTAATATTTTTTTCATAGAAATGAAAATGAAAAATAAGTAATTTGATTGGTATGATCCACGGGTTAATCTTATACACATCAAAAAGTAGTACAAATTCTGGGAAAAACCAAGGTTCTAAATTTGATATGGTATGATATAACCTTTCTTGATTCATTCCTATCCAATCAAAAAAATCTTTTTTTTGATTGGGTGGGTTGATTTTGTGATGAATCGTAAAAGAAAAAGGATCCTTTTTTTCAAATTTTTGAGAATTTTGAGTTTCAGTTTTAGCATTTTTATGAATCTGAATCTTGGTACCGGTATGCGTATTGGCCCAGGTCTCAATATCGATATTATTTCTAAGACAAAAATGTAGAATTCTACAATCAAAAAATTTTCTATCCATATTTTTGTCCATATCAATAATAGATCTTTTTTCTAGATAATCACTAATAAATATACTTATCAATCTATAAAATGATTCGGATTTCAGTGTATTTGTATTGAAATTATATGGAATTTTTTTGTCCTCTACTTGTAATGTTGATCCAGAAATATACGAGTCCTTACTATTCCCATAATTTATATATTTATATGACAAAAGATCATATCCATAATGTTTTTTCCATTTTTCTTTTTGACTTATCGATGAGTCCACTGCATAGTAATTTTGTTTCGTGTAATGAATTAATTGGTCTTTTTCTTTTTTATATAAATCTAATTTCATTGAGTCTTTCTTTTGAATCGTACGACATTGATTGACTCTATTTCGCCATTTTTTCGGTACTAAGTGATCCCACTTGGTCTGAGATAAATTGTATTGATAATGACCCCTTAACCAATTTTTCCATTTATTCATTCCAGACTTATGAATTTTTTTTTGCCTTGGTTTGGAATCAAATATTCCTCGTGTCGTACAATAATTCTTGATTATATCCCTAAGAAAAGGATAGGTGTGGTGATATTGAAGTACAGATTTCAAATGATACTTGTTAAGTAATTGATTTTGTGATAATTTATAAAATACATAGGCTTGAGACAAAGAAGATAAGTCACAATTATTATTCCTAATATTTTTATTACTAATATTAGTATTAGAAAAATTAGAAAACTTATTTTTTATAGTCGAAATAAAGTTCATTGTATTTTGATTTGTTTTCTCAATTCTTTCTTGATTTGTTTCAGCGTTGGAAATAGATTTGTTGATAATTTTTTTTGTTGATTCAAAGAAAAGTTGTGCATTGATCCTTGGAATCTTAATGATATATAGTAATATATCCATGTATATTTTTTCAACGAAGTATTTCATAAAATAATGTGATTTACGTATTACTCGGATATTTTTTCTTTTGAATATTTGCCAAATATCCTTCTTTGATTCCGATCTTTTATCATCACAAGCTCGAACTATTTTTTTCTTGCCTTTTGTGATTCCTTCTATTTGAGTCCTAATTGTGATTGTCTTATTAGCAAGATCTTTCATTTTTGTTTCTATGAGTGAATAATTTTCATTTACACAATTCGTGGATCGAATTCGAATGGTCGATTCTCGGATAATCTTATTATTTATATTGGAATCTTTTTCGTTTTCATTCGATTCATATACTTTTACCTTTCTCAATTTCAATAAGAAAACGGGGTTTACTTTTTTAAGTTCTTTCGTTATTAGGTTTATAACTAGAACTATTCTTGTTTTTTCTTTTGAAACTTTTATAAAACCTTTTCCTCTTTCTTTGAAAACCCTTATAACTTGAAAAAATTGCCTTTTCGCTTTTATCGTTTTTTTTTCGAGTTCGTTAAAAATGGGTTCAAAAAAAGAAGGTCGTTTTCGGGGAGACCCAAAAGGTAGTTCTGTTTCTCTACCCCAGACTGTTAAAAAACAAAAATTGTCTTTTTTCTCCTTTTTCCTTATTTTCTGATCTCTATCTCTATGATGAGATCGTACTTTAGATCTTCGCCAAGGTTTCAGACAGAAAGGAAATAGAATCTTTATCTGAATACCGTCTGTTAACCAATTTTGGGGAAATTCTGTTTCTGATAATTGAACGCCATTATAGGTACATTTAACATGCATTTCTTTATTCCATTCCTTCAAATCCTCGTACCATTCGGGGAATTGCAATAATAACATACGACCAATATTTTTAGCTATTATCAATAAGGGTAATATAACGTATTTTCTAAGAAAAGATTGGGTTACTAACATAAAACCTCTTATTGCTTGAGTAAATATAAAGGTATCCCAAGCTTCTGATATTGCTATTCGTTCATTTTCTTCTTCTTTATCTTCGTTTGTTTTCTCCTTTTCTTTTGTCTCTTCCTCCTCAAAAAAAGAAATTTGCAATTCTGGGTTTTCCCCTACCCAATTCCTAAAAATGTGATTAATCATTTTAGAGATATCAAAAAACGAAAAAAAAAATGTTTTGTCTATGCGATCAAAAAAAAGTGGAGAATGCACATTTGCTTGAAACATTTCCCAAATAACTGTTTTACGTCTTTGAGCACGCATGGATCCTTTGATTATACCCCGGCGAAAATCCGATTGTTGTGAGTAACGTATCAAAGCCACTTCCTCTTCTTCATCATTAGTGCTATTATTACTAGTATTATTATTACTAGTATTATTATTACTAGTATTATTATTACTAGTATTATTATTACTAGTATTATTATTACTAGTATTATTATTACTAGCACTGGAATTAGTACTCTGATCATTATCAGTATAAATTACCACGCGTTTGCCTTTTCTTGAACGAACTTCGGGATCTTCCGTCGATTCTTCTTCATTTTCTTCTTCCTCTTCTTCTAAATCGTCTGTCAATTTGTATGACCAACGAGAAATCCTTTTACTGATTTCTTCCATTCCAATGGATTTCCTTCTAATTGTTGTTAGATCGTTTGGATCAGTTGAAATTACATCGAATACAAATTTCAAAGATTTTGCTTGACTTTCTGAATCAATTCGTCGTGCGTGTTCAAAAGATAATTCATCGATTGAGGTTAAGGAATTCCCAATTGAATTCAATAAAAATTTCCCGCTAAAACCAAACGTATTCTTTTGATGTTCTAATTCTCGAGAATCATTCTGAAAGAGACCATGAATCTTATTTATCCAAAACATTTTTACGGAA